TTAAAAATAAGCTAAATTAAGCTTTTGGGTTCATACCCCAAATATATAGGAAATCCCTTTTTTTTAAAATTAATAAAGTGCCTGATAAAAAGGATTATTCTGATAGGATAAATTATGTAAAAAATTACCTTTATTATATTTTATAGAATTAAACTATACCTAATAATATCAAAAATTATTGTGCATCTTACACTAAAATATATATATATATATATATATATATAAAAAATAATTTTATTTTTTTTAAATATAAATTTTTAATTTTTATAATAATAATTATTTTTTATTTTATTTAATATCAATTCTAATAAAATATTTTTTTTTTTTATTTTAATTATAAGAACTTTAATTGCTATTTCATCTAATTCATGAATAGGATGTTGAATTGGACTAGAAATTAATCTTTTAAGATTTATCCCCCTAATTTCTAATTCCAATAATCTTATATCTTCAGAAGCAGCATTAAAATATTTTTTAACTCAATCTATTGCCTCAATTAATTTTTTATTTTCAATTTTATTAAAAATAATTTTACTTAAAAATTTTGAAATAAATAATTTATTTTCTATCTTAATTAATTCTTCTATATTAATAAAAATGGGATCCGCCCCCTTCCATTTTTGATTTCCTAATATTATTGAAGGATTATCATGATTAAATTGTTTTATTTTAATATCTTGACAAAAAATTACCCCCATAATTTTATTATCATATTATATAAATAAAAATTTTTTATTTATCATTATAATTATTAATACTATTATTGGAGCTATTGGAGGAATTAATCAAGTATCTTTACGTAAATTAATATCTTTTTCATCAATTAATAACCTAGGATGAATAATAGCTTCAATTTTAATTAGCCAAACTTTATTTATAATATATTTTATTATTTATACTTTTCTAATTAGTACTATATGTTTTTTCTTTTATATAATAAATATCTATTTTATTAATCAATTATTTATTTTTAATATAAATTTTTTAATTAAATTCATTATATCAATAAATTTTCTTTCTTTAGGGGGGTTACCCCCTTTTTTAGGATTTTTCCCTAAATGAATTATTATTAACTTTTTAATTCTCAAAAAATTTTATCTATTAACATTTATTTTTATTTTAACAAGTTTAATTACTTTATTTTATTATATTCGTATTATTTATTCTTCTATTATATTTAATTATTTAAAATTAAAATGATTTAAAATTTTAATTAAAAATAATTATTTTAATATTATTATATCATTTAATTTAATTTCTTTAATAGGAATAATTTTAAGCACTTTTTTTTTTATTTAAGGTTTTAAGTTAAATAAAACTAATAATCTTCAAAATTATTTATAAAGAAAATTTCTTTAAGCCTTAGTAATTTTCTTACTCCTTAAAATTTGCAATTTTAAATCATTTATTGAATATAAGACTTAATAAAAGAGAAATTTCTCGTTAATAAATTTACAATTTATCGCTTATTAACTCAGCCATTTTATTTATTAGCGAAAATGACTTTATTCTACTAATCATAAAGATATTGGAACATTATATTTTATTTTCGGAATTTGAGCAGGTATAGTTGGAACTTCTTTAAGTTTACTAATTCGAACTGAATTAGGAAATCCTGGATCATTAATTGGAGATGATCAAATTTATAATACTATTGTTACAGCTCATGCTTTTATTATAATTTTTTTTATAGTGATACCTATTATAATTGGGGGATTTGGAAATTGATTAGTTCCTTTAATATTAGGAGCCCCAGATATAGCATTCCCACGAATAAATAATATAAGTTTTTGATTATTGCCCCCCTCTTTAACTTTACTAATTTCAAGTAGAATTGTAGAAAATGGAGCAGGTACAGGATGAACAGTTTATCCCCCCCTTTCAGCTAATATCGCCCATCAAGGTTCTTCTGTAGATTTAGCAATTTTTTCCCTTCATTTAGCAGGTATTTCTTCTATTTTAGGAGCTATTAACTTTATTACAACTATTATTAATATACGAATTAATAATTTATCATTTGATCAAATACCTTTATTTGTTTGAGCTGTAGGAATTACCGCTTTACTTCTTCTTTTATCTTTACCAGTATTAGCTGGAGCTATTACTATATTATTAACAGATCGTAATCTTAACACATCTTTCTTTGATCCAGCAGGTGGAGGAGATCCTATTCTTTATCAACATTTATTTTGATTTTTCGGACATCCAGAAGTTTATATTTTAATTTTACCCGGATTTGGAATAATTTCTCATATTATTTCTCAAGAAAGAGGAAAAAAAGAAACTTTTGGATGTTTAGGGATAATTTATGCTATGATAGCAATTGGTTTATTAGGTTTTATTGTATGAGCTCATCATATATTTACAGTAGGAATAGATATTGATACTCGAGCATATTTCACTTCAGCCACAATAATTATTGCTGTACCTACAGGAATTAAAATTTTTAGATGATTAGCAACTCTTCATGGTACACAAATTAATTATAGACCTTCTATATTATGAAGATTAGGGTTTGTATTTTTATTTACTGTAGGGGGATTAACTGGAGTTATTTTAGCTAATTCCTCTATTGATATCACCTTACATGATACTTATTATGTAGTAGCACACTTCCATTATGTATTATCTATAGGAGCCGTATTTGCTATTTTAGGAGGATTTATTCATTGATATCCCTTATTTACAGGATTATCTCTTAATCCTTATTTACTAAAAATTCAATTTATCTCCATATTTTTAGGAGTTAATCTAACTTTCTTCCCCCAACATTTTTTAGGATTAGCTGGAATACCTCGTCGTTATTCAGATTATCCAGATAGTTACATCTCATGAAATATTATTTCTTCATTTGGATCTTATATTTCATTATTATCAATAATAATAATAATAATAATTATTTGAGAATCTATAATTAACCAACGAATAGTATTATTTTCTCTTAATATACCTTCCTCTATTGAATGATATCAAAATCTACCACCTGCTGAACATTCTTATAACGAACTACCTATTTTAAGAAATTTCTAATATGGCAGATTATATGTAATGGATTTAAACCCCATTTATAAAGGATTATCCTTTTTTTAGAAATGGCAACATGATCAAATTTTAATTTTCAAAACGGAGCTTCTCCTCTTATAGAACAAATTATTTTCTTTCATGATCATACTTTAATTATTTTAATTATAATTACTATTTTAGTAGGTTATTTAATAACAAGTTTATTTTTTAATAAATTTATTAATCGATTTTTATTAGAAGGACAAATAATTGAATTAATTTGAACTATTTTACCCGCAATTACATTAATTTTTATTGCCCTACCGTCTCTTCGACTTTTATATTTATTAGATGAATTAAATAATCCCCTAATTACATTAAAATCTATTGGACATCAATGATATTGAAGTTATGAATATTCAGATTTTGGAAATATTGAATTTGATTCATATATAATCCAGTCTCCTGATCTAAAAAATGATGGTTTTCGACTTCTTGATGTAGATAATCGAGTTACTTTACCAATAAATAATCAAATTCGTATTTTAGTTACTGCAACAGATGTAATTCATTCCTGAACTATTCCTTCTTTAGGAGTTAAAGTTGATGCTAATCCAGGTCGTTTAAATCAAACAAATTTTTTTATTAACCGACCTGGAATTTTTTACGGTCAATGTTCTGAAATTTGTGGTGCTAATCATAGATTTATACCTATTGTAATTGAAAGTATTTCTATTAAAAATTTCATTAATTGAATTAATAATTATTCTTCATTAGATGACTGAAAGTAAGTACTGGTCTCTTAAACCATTTTATAGTAAGATAACATTTACTTCTAATGACTATTAAAGAATTAGTTAAAATCATAACATAAATATGTCAAATTTAAATTATTATAATATTAATATTCTTTTATTCCCCAAATAATACCTATTAATTGAATTATCTCCTTTATTATATTTATTTTAATTTTTATTTTATTTAATATTATAAATTATTATATTTATAATATTAATAAAAATAATCATAATAAAATTAACAATTTTTCCTCTCACCGCTCAAATAAAAATTTAACTTGAAAATGATAAGTAATCTATTTTCCATTTTTGACCCCTCTACTAATTTATTTAATATTCCTTTAAATTGACTTAGAACATTTTTAGGATTAATATTTATTCCCTATTCATTTTGACTTATTCCCAATCGTCATTATATTTTTTGAAATATAATTATTTCTAAGCTACATAATGAATTTAAAAATCTTCTAGGCCCTAATAGATTTAATGGATCAACATTTATCTTTATTTCAATTTTTTCTTTTGTCCTATTTAATAATTTTTTAGGATTATTCCCCTATATTTTTACTAGAACTAGTCATTTAACTATTTCCCTATCAATTACTTTATCTCTATGATTAAGATTTATATTTTATGGATGAATTAATAATTATAATCATATATTTATTCATATAATTCCCCAAGGAACTCCAACCATTTTAATACCTTTTATAGTATTAATTGAAACAATTAGAAATGTTATTCGACCAGGAACTTTATCAGTACGATTAACCGCTAATATAATTGCAGGTCACTTATTGTTAACACTTCTTAGAAGAACTGGAATTAATATACCTAATTATCTTGTAATTATCTTAGTTTTTATCCAAATTTTACTATTAACTTTAGAATCAGCAGTTGCTATTATTCAAGCATACGTAATTTCTATTTTAAGAACTCTTTATTCTAATGAAGTTAACTAAATTTAAAATAATAATAATAATACAATATAAATATTTATTATTAATATAAATGATAACACATAATCACCCATACCATTTAGTTGACTATAGTCCTTGACCTTTAACTGGAGCTATTGGAGTTATAACCCTTGTTACAGGAATAGTAAAATGATTTCATAATTTTAGTTTAAACCTATTAATCTTAGGATATATTATTGTTATTCTAACTATATATCAATGATGACGAGATATTTGTCGAGAAGGTACTCTTCAAGGTAAACATACAATTTCTGTATCTAAAGGATTACGATGAGGAATAATTTTATTTATTGTCTCAGAAATTTTTTTTTTTGTATCATTTTTTTGAGCTTTTTTTCATAGAAGTTTATCCCCAAATATTGAAATTGGAGTTAGATGACCTCCTCAAAATATTATACCATTTAATCCTTTTCAAATTCCCCTACTTAATACTATTATTTTAATTACTTCTGGAGTTACTGTAACATGAGCTCATCATGCTCTTATAGAAAATAATTTTTCCCAAACTAAACAAAGTTTATTAATTACAATTTTATTAGGATTTTATTTCACAATTCTTCAAGGCTATGAATATTATGAAGCTCCATTTACTATTGCAGATAGAATTTATGGATCTACTTTTTTTATAGCAACAGGATTCCATGGTTTACATGTTATTATTGGAACAATTTTCCTATTTACATGTTTTTATCGCCATATTTTAAATCATTTTTCTAGTAAACATCATTTTGGATTTGAAGCTGCAGCATGATACTGACATTTCGTAGATGTAGTATGACTTTTTCTCTATATTTCTATTTATTGATGAGGTAATTAATTATTTATATAATATATTTAGTATATTTGACTTCCAATCAAAAAGATTAAAAACAATTTAATATAAATAATTATTTTATTATTAATACTATCCATTATCATTATTATTATTTCAAATGTTATTATAATTTTATCTTTAATTTTATCAAAAAAATCATTTAAAGACCGAGAAAAATGTTCACCTTTTGAATGTGGATTTGACCCTAAATCTTCAGCCCGTAACCCCTTCTCTTTACATTTTTTCTTAATTACTGTAATTTTTTTAATTTTTGATGTAGAAATTGCTTTAATTTTTCCTATAATTACATCATTTAACTTAGTTAATTTTATTATTTGAACAAAAACTAGTTTTTTTTTCTTATTAATATTATTAATTGGTTTATACCATGAATGAAATCAAAATATATTAAATTGAACTAATTAAATTAGGATTTTAGTTTATAAAAACATTTGATTTGCATTCAAAAAATATTGATTATTCAATTTATCTTAAATAAGAAGCAATTTTGCATTTAATTTCGACTTAAAAGAAAGAGAATAAACCCTCCTTATTTATTAATTGAAACCAAAATAGAGGTATATCACTGTTAATGATATTATTGAATAAATAATTCCAATTAAATTTACATGAAATATATAATAATTAGGCTGCTAACTTAATTCATAGTGATTAAATTCATTAATATTTCTTATTTATATAGTTTATTAAAAACCTTACATTTTCATTGTAAAAATAAAAAAATTTTTTTTATAAATATATTTAAAGATTTTACAATCACCTTAATATCTTCAATATTACACTCTATTTAAGCTATTTAAATAATTAATAATTAATAATTAATAAAATTAAATAAATTATCATTCATAAAATAAAACTAAATAAATAAATTTTTAAATTATTTATTTGTAATAATCTATTATAAATAGAATAATTTTTAATAATCTTATATATTCCTTGACCGCTATACAACTCTCTTCAACCTATATCAATTTTTTTTACTAATTTTACTCTAAAATTTATAAAAAAATAATTTAAACCATAAGTAGATAAATTAGGCATAAATCACATTAAACTTAAAAAATTTCTAATTTCATATCTTATTAAAAACTTATTTATAGAATAAATATTTATATTTCTAATAATATATCCTATAAATATACCCACAAAACTTACATATAATACTATTAATTTTAAAACTAAAGGTAAATAAATTATATAAGGATAAGGAAAAATTATTCATCTCAATAATCTCCCAACTAAAACTCTTATTGTTAATAATATAAATATTCTTTTTAATATTGAATAATCTTCTTCATATAAATTATAAATTGTTAATAAATTATAATCATTAATTATTAAGTATATTAATAAACGAATAGTATAAAATATTGTTAATCCAGTAGAAAAATAATATAAATAAAAAATTAATAAATTTAAATTTCTTATTCTTACTATTTCTAAAATTAAATCCTTTGAATAAAACCCAGCTAAAAAAGGAATTCCACATAAAGCTAAATTAGAAATATTTAAACATAAAGAAGTTAAAGGAATATATAAACTAATACCCCCTATAAAACGAATATCCTGATTATCATTTATTATATGAATAATAATCCCAGCACACATAAATAATAAAGCTTTAAATATAGCATGAGTTAATAAATGAAAAAAAGCTAAATCAGGTATACCCATTCTTAAAATTCTTATTATTAAACCTAATTGTCTTAAAGTAGATAAAGCAATAATTTTTTTTAAGTCAAATTCATAATTAGCTGAAATTCCCGCCATAAATATTGTTAATGAAGATAATAATAATAAAATTTTTAAAAAAAACATATTTACTAATAAATCATTAAATCGAATTAATAAATAAACCCCCGCTGTTACTAAAGTAGAAGAATGAACTAAAGCTGAAACTGGGGTTGGGGCTGCTATAGCAGCCGGTAATCAAGATCTAAAAGGAATCTGAGCTCTTTTAGTCATAGCTGCTATAATAATTATAAATCCAATAAATTTTATAGAAAAATCATTACTTATAAAATTTAGATAAAAAATATAATTTCAACTCCCATAATTTACTATTCAAGAAATTACCATTAAAATAAAAACATCCCCAACACGATTTGATAAAGCTGTTAATATACCTGCATTATAAGATTTAATATTTTGATAATAAATAACTAAACAATAAGATACTAATCCTAATCCATCTCAACCTAAAAAAATTCTAATAATATTAGGACTAATAATTAATAAAATTATAGATAGAACAAATAACAATACTAAAATAATAAATCGATTAAGATTAATCTCAGAACTTATATACCCCTTTCTATAATAAATTACTGAAGATGAAATTAACGAAACAAATATTATAAATAATAAAGATATTCAATCTAACAAAATAGATATAACAATACTTATAGAATTAAAAGAAATTAAATCCCACTCTAAAAATATAACAATATTATTTATTAAAAAATATACCATAAAAAAAAAATTAAGTATACTAAAAAAAAATAAAAAAAAAAAACTAACAAAACAAATAGAAAATCTTTTATTAATAATTTGAAATGAAAATCTCACTTTTTTGATACCACAAATCAATATTTTATTATAAATTATTCAAATAAAACCAAAGTATAAAATAATCAATCTTTAAAATTAATATATTTAAAGGTAATCAATGTAATATCAATAATAAATATTCTCGGGATAATCCTATTCTAAATCTATATAATCTTAAACTATATTTTCCATGTTGTGTATATGAATAAAGATATAAACTATACCCAGCTCTTAAAAAAGAAATTAATATTAACATAAATATAGTTATTCAAGATCATCTAACTAATCTATTAATTAATATAATTTCCCCCAATAAATTTATTGTTGGAGGGGCTGCTATAGCAGCCGATAATAATAAAAATCATCATAAACTTATTGAAGGTATAAATCTTATTATACCCTTATTTAAAAATAATCTTCGTCTATTTAAACGCTCAAAATTAATATTTGCTAAACAAAATAACCCAGAAGAACATAATCCATGTCCAATTATTAAAACATAAGATCCTAAATAACCTCAATAATTTAATGTTATAATTCCCCCAATAACTAAACCTATATGAGCTACAGATGAATAAGCAATTAAAGACTTTATATCAACTTGACAAAAACATTTTAATCTAATATAAACTCCACCGATTAATCTAATAATAATTCAAATAAAATTTATTTTTAAAGCAATTTTTTCCATAATAATCATTACCCGTAAAAGGCCATACCCCCCTAATTTTAATATAATACCGGCTAAAATTATAGATCCTGAAACTGGAGCCTCAACATGAGCTTTTGGTAATCATAAATGAACAAAATATATGGGTATTTTTACTAAAAAAGCTAAAACTAAAGAAACATATAAAATATATAAATCATAATTATAAAACTTAAAAAAATATATTATTATACAATTTATATCATTAAAAATATAAAAAATTCCTAATAATAAAGGTAAAGAAGCAAATAATGTATAAAATAAAAGATATATACCTGCTTGAATTCGCTCAGGTTGATACCCCCAACCAATAATTAATATTAATGTGGGAATTAAACTCCCCTCAAAAAATAAATAAAATATAAATAAATTTATTATTCTAAAAGTTAAATATAATATAATTAATAAAAATATAATATTTAATAAAAAAAAAACAACATAAAAATTATACTTATATAACTTTTCTCTTGCTATAATTATCAAACAACAAATTCAAATTCTTAATAAAATTAAACCAAAAGAAATAATATCACAACCTATTATATATCTTAAATTACTAAATCCTGTACCTACAGTTAAATTAAAAAAAAAAAATATTAACATAAATAAAGATAATTGAACCATTCAAAATATATTTTTTATAAAACATAAAGGAATTATAAATATTATTATTATTAAAAATTTTATCATTTATAATAAATTAAATCTTTGAAAATAATCATTACCATGAGTACGAATTATTGACACTAAAATTGACAACCCTAAAGCACCCTCACATACAGAAAAAACTAAAAAAACTATTAATATATATATATCAAATTCAAAAAATCTTAAATATAATAATAATATAAAATAAATTCTTAATACAATAAATTCTAATCTTAGTAACATAATTAATAAATGTTTATGTTTAGAAACAAAAATTATATTACCAACTATATATAAAAAAAAAATAATTAATCATATATTTATCATTTAGTTTTTATAGTTTAATATTAAAACATTGGTCTTGTAAATCAAAAATAAGAAATTTCTTTAAAAACTTCAAAGAAAAAGAAACCTCTTTATCAATAATCTCCAAAATTATTATTTTTTTTAAACTATTCTTTGATATTATTAAAATATTTTTATCTTTAATATTAATTTTTATTTCTTTTATTATATTTTTCCTTAATCATCCTTTATCTATAGGATTAATAATCTTAATTCAAACTCTGTTAATTTGCATATTATCAGGAATATTAATTAATACATATTGATTTTCTTATATTCTATTTTTAACATTTTTAGGGGGATTATTAGTTTTATTTATTTATGTATCAAGAATCGCATCTAATGAACTATTTAAGATATCATTTATTTATAATATTATTTTTTTTACTGCAATAATATTCATTATTTCAATAAGATTAATAAATATATATAATTTAAATTGAATAAATTTATCCCTCAATAATTATGAATTAAACAATTTTTTTAATTATTTTTTATTTTTTAATAACGAAAATAATATTAACCTAACTAAATTATATAATAAACAAACTTATTTATTTATAATAATAATAATTATTTATTTATTTATTACATTAATTGCTGTAGTAAAAATCACTAATATTTTTTATGGTCCTCTTCGAATAATATTCTAACTAATGATAAATAAATTTATACCTTTACGAAAAACTCATCCTATTTTTAAAATTATTAATAATTCTCTTATTGATTTACCATCCCCCTCTAACATTTCAGCATGATGAAATTTTGGATCTTTACTTGCTTTATGTTTAATTATTCAAATTGTTACCGGATTATTTTTAACTATATATTATACAGCTAATATTGAATTAGCATTTTATAGTGTTAATTATATTTGCCGAAATGTTAATTATGGTTGATTAATTCGAACTCTTCATGCTAATGGAGCTTCTTTCTTTTTTATTTGTATTTATCTACACATTGGACGTGGAATTTATTATGAATCTTTTAATTTAAAATATACCTGAATAATTGGAGTAATAATTTTATTTCTTCTTATAGCTACTGCTTTTATAGGTTACGTATTACCTTGAGGTCAAATATCTTTTTGAGGGGCAACAGTAATTACTAATCTTTTATCAGCAATTCCTTATTTAGGGACCATATTAGTTCAATGAATTTGAGGGGGATTTGCAGTTGATAATGCAACCCTTACTCGATTTTATTCATTCCATTTCTTATTTCCCTTTATTATTTTAATATTAACAATAATTCACTTACTATTTTTACATCAAACAGGATCTAATAATCCCTTAGGTATTAATAGAAATCTAGATAAAATCCCATTTCATCCATTTTTTACATTTAAGGATTTAATTGGATTTATTACTTTATTATTTATTTTAATTATATTAACATTAACTAATCCATATTTATTAGGGGATCCTGATAATTTTATTCCTGCTAATCCTTTAGTTACACCAATTCATATTCAACCTGAATGATATTTTCTATTCGCTTATGCTATTTTACGATCAATTCCTAATAAATTAGGAGGAGTTATTGCTCTTGTATTATCTATTTTAATTTTAATTATCTTACCTATAACATTTAATAAAAAAATTCAAGGAATTCAATTCTATCCCATTAACCAATTATTATTTTGAACAATAGTATCAACAGTAATTTTATTAACTTGAATCGGAGCCCGACCTGTTGAAGACCCTTATGTAATTACAGGACAAATCCTAACTTTATTATATTTTTCTTATTTCATTATTAACCCTATTATTAATAAATTATGAGATAAATTAATTTTCTAATTTTAATTAATGAGCTTGTATAAGCATTTGTTTTGAAAACTTAAGAAAGAATTATTATTCTATTAATTTAATTTATACTAAAAATATATTATTAATTTAAATAAATTTTTAATCCAATAAATAATATTAAAAAATTTAAAGAAACAGGTAAATAAGTTTTTCAAGATAAATATATTAATTTATCATAACGATAACGAGGTAATGTACCTCGAACCCAAATAAAAAAAAACGACACAAAAACAACTTTTAAATAAAATAATAAATTTAAATTATAACCCCCTAAATAAATTAATACAAATATTAAACTTATAAATAAAATTCTTGCATACTCAGCTAAAAAAATTAAAGCAAATCCCCCACTTCTATATTCAATATTAAATCCTGAAACTAATTCTCTTTCACCTTCAGCAAAATCAAAGGGAGTTCGATTAGTCTCAGCTAATCTAGATGATATTCAACATAATCTTAAAGGCAATATTATAAATATAAATCAAATCAAAGATTGATAATAAGTAAACTTTAACAAATTAAAATCTATCACTAAAATAATACAAGACAATAAAATTAATCTTATTCTAACTTCATAAGAAATAGTCTGAGCTACAGCCCGTAACCCCCCTAATAAAGAATAATTAGAATTAGAAGCTCAACCAGCCACTATTAAAGTATATACCCCTAAACTAGTACAACATAAAAAAAATAAAATTCCTAAATTAAATCTAATTATATTAAAATAATAAGGAATTAATATTCAAATTATTAAAGATAAAATAAATCTTACAATAGGAGAAAAATAATAAGATAAATAATTAGAATAATTTAAATATGTTTGTTCCTTAGTAAATAATTTAATAGCATCTGAAAAAGGTTGTAATAAGCCTATAAACCCTACTTTATTAGGACCTTTACGAATTTGAATATATCCTAAAACTTTCCGCTCTAATAAAGTTAAAAAAGCTACTCCAATTATCACCCCAATAATTAAAATTAATATTCCAATTAAAATATTTACTATATCTATTATTATCATTTACTAAATATATAATTGAATTATATATAAATGACTTCTAAAATCATCACATTTATCTGTCAAAATAGTTTACAATTAATCAAATATAATAAAAATTATTAAAATTCTTTAATTAAAATTATTTTAAATATTTAATCCTTTCGTACTAAAATATTTTAATTCTCTAAAGATAGAAACCAACCTGGCTTACACCGGTTTGAACTCAGATCATGTAAGATTTTAATGATCGAACAGATCAAAATTTTAAACTTCTGCATTTAAATTTTATCTTAATCCAACATCGAGGTCGCAAACTTTTTTTTTTATTTGAACTAAAAAAAAAAATTACGCTGTTATCCCTAAGGTAATTTATTCTTTTAATCATAAATTATGGATCATTTATTCACTTATTTATGTTAAAGAAAAAAAAAAGTTTTTTTAATTTTTTTATCACCCCAACAAAATAATTAAAAAAATTTTTATTTTTAATATTTATAAAAAATTTAAATTTATTTAATTATAAAACTCTATAGGGTCTTCTCGTCTTTTAAACATATTTTAGCTTTTTAACTAAAAAATTAAATTCTAAATTTAAATTAGAGACAGTTTATATCTCATCAAATCCTTCATACAAGTCTTCAATTAAAAGACTAATGATTATGCTACCTTTGTACAGTCAATATACTGCAGCCCTTTAATAAATTTATCAGTGGGCAGATTCGACTTTATATTATTATCAAAAAGACATGTTTTTGTTAAACAAGTGAATATAAATATTTGCCGAGTTCCTTTAATTTAATTAAAAAAAAATAAATTTTTATATCTAAATTTATTATATTAATAAATATTTATATTTTATAAATATAATTAATTATAACATTATTTTTATACTAATTTTATCATTATAACTATTTTTTAATTATTAAAAAATATTTTTTTATAAAAAATTAAATTTTAATAAAAATTATTTTTTTAATAAATTTTTTTATAAAAAAATATAATTTATAAACAATATAAATTTTAAAAAATTTATTTTTTTAATTAAAATTATAATTTTTTAATTTAAAGCTTATCCCTTAAAATATTAAATTTAAATAAAAAAAAGTTAAATATTTAACTTTTTTTTCTTTAAATTCTAAATTAAATTTATTTCTAAAAAAACTAGATATATTTAAAAACGATTAACATCTCATTTCAAATTAACTATTAAAAATATTTTTGCCACAATAACTTTTATAATTAATTATCTCTTTTAAATTCGAGAATTTTTTTACTAAAAATTTCTATTAATAAACTCTGATACACAAGATACAATAATTAAAATTTACTTTTTAACAAATTAATTTTTAATATATTTCAAAATTCTTTCACAATACTAATTCACTATAAAAATTTCAATTTTTTCTATAAAATATACTTTAACCCCCATTAAAATATAATTATATAAAAATATTTTTTTTATTTACTTAATTTTTAATTTTTACCCCTCAAATTAATTAAATTTTAATTTCTTTTCAATGTAAATGAAATACTTTATACAAGCTCTAATTTGTTCTTTCTAGAAACACTTTCCAGTACCTCTACTTTGTTACGACTTATTCCAATTTTTAAATGAAAGTGACGGGCAATATGTACATATTCTAATTTATAATCATTTTATTAAAATAAATAAAATTACATTTAAATCCACTTTCAATTATTTATTACAAAATAATATTCATTTAAATAACTTTATTGTAATCCATTATATTCTTAATTATAATCTACATCTTGATTTGAATTAATTTCTTATTTTAATTTTTAAATATTATTTTTATTTAAAAATATTTTTTTAACAACGATATATAAAATAATAAATTAAGTAAATTTATTCGTGGAATATCAATTATTAAACAGATTCCTCTAAATGAACTAAAATACCGCCAAATTATTTAAGTTTCAATAATTAATTACTTACTATTTTAGTATAATTTAAATTAAGTTTTTAATAATAGGGTATCTAATCCTAGTCTATATTAAAATTTATTAAATCATGAAAACAAATAAAATTTTAATTAAATTAAAATTTCACCTAATAATTTAATATTTAATTTTATATATATATATATATATATATATATATTCATTAATTATATACTGAAAAAATTTAATTCAATTATTTTGTATAACCGCAACTGCTGGCACAAAATTTGTTATTAATTTTAATATTTCTAAATCTTAATTTCTTAAATTTTTAATTTTAATTACTACAAAAATTTTTAAATATTATTAAAATAATTAAAAATCAACACTAAAATTTATATGTAAAATAAATTATAAATAAATTTTGAAAATCATAAATTTTTATCTATACACATTATTTTTTGCATAGAATTAATTATTTTTTTTTTTTTTTGATATTAATTTATTTTATAACATTCAGTTTTAAAAATTAATAAAAATTTAAATATATATATATTCGTAATAAATAAATAATAAATTATTATATTTATTAAAAATTTAAATTATATATATGTATATATATATATATATAATGTATATATATATATAAACCATTTTTAATAATTTTATATTATAATATATATATATATATATAAAAAAAAA